TAAAAATTTGTACAACAAAGCAACAAGGTCTACTCGACATAAAATAGGCCTTAACCCTTTTTTTTACAGGAATCTTTCGTCAAATTCGCACCTAATATTATCAACTAATCAAAATGGTTCGTTATTAGACCATGTAATGTATTTGATTCGACAAATACATCATTATTGTATACTCTTTCATATATATGGCGCAACCCAGCCATTGTTTTTCAAGTTTCGAATTTCTTACATCCATTTGAATTGAAAGAACTAAAAAATTAGAAATTAAATCTTGAGAGCGATACATGGTGTATATGTATATCCTAGATGCGGAAAAAGAAAGAATAGGCTCGGCATAAATTAAAATACTAAAAAAGAACTAAGTTCCAGGGCTAATGAATCATAAATTAAAAATAGTTTAGAGTTCGGGTTCCATTTCTGTAGAAAATAAATAGAGTCAAGGATTGTCTGTACTAATAGACAAAAAAAGGACTTTCTCCCAATTTTTGTTCATCATCCATTTAAGATTTTGTAAATAGGTTGATTGAACTTGAAATTGAATAGAAATAGATAGACTAAATAAATAAAAAATTGAATTGGATTCGTTTGGGTGGTATCAACAAAATGGATTGCGAACTCCTATATTCTGATTTAATTAATCGATCAACTTGCTACCGGACATCTTTTTTTTCGATAATTTCCATTTTCGCAAACAATTTCGATACTTTAAACTATATATTATGATAATAAATCCTATTACTTCTGGTTCTGGTGTTTCCACACTAGAAAAAAAAAACCTGGGGCGTATCGCTCAAATTATTGGTCCCGTACTGGACGTAGCTTTTCCTCCAGGTAAAATGCCTAATATTTACAACGCTCTAGTAGTTAAGGGTCGAGATACTGCCGGCCAACCTATTAATGTGACTTGTGAGGTACAACAATTACTAGGAAATAATCGAGTTAGGGCTGTAGCTATGAGTGCTACAGATGGTCTAACGCGAGGAATGGAAGTTATTGATACAGGAGCTCCTCTAAGCGTTCCAGTCGGTGGAGCGACTCTTGGACGCATTTTTAACGTACTGGGAGAGCCCGTTGATAATTTAGGGCCCGTAGATACTCGCACAACATCCCCTATTCATAGATCTGCGCCCGCCTTTACGCAGTTAGATACAAAATTATCTATTTTTGAAACAGGAATTAAAGTGGTAGATCTTTTAGCCCCTTATCGCCGTGGAGGAAAAATAGGACTTTTTGGTGGAGCTGGGGTGGGTAAAACAGTACTCATTATGGAATTGATCAACAATATTGCAAAAGCTCATGGGGGCGTATCCGTATTTGGCGGAGTAGGTGAACGTACTCGTGAAGGAAATGATCTTTACATGGAAATGAAAGAATCCGGAGTTATCAATGAACAAAATATTGCAGAATCAAAAGTGGCTCTAGTCTACGGCCAAATGAATGAACCACCAGGAGCACGTATGAGGGTTGGGTTGACTGCCCTAACTATGGCGGAATATTTCCGAGATGTTAATGAACAAGACGTACTTCTATTTATCGACAATATTTTTCGTTTTGTTCAAGCAGGATCTGAAGTATCTGCCTTATTGGGTCGAATGCCTTCCGCTGTAGGCTATCAACCAACTCTAAGTACTGAAATGGGTTCTTTACAGGAAAGAATTACTTCTACAAAAGAAGGGTCCATAACTTCGATTCAAGCAGTTTATGTACCTGCAGACGATTTGACCGATCCCGCTCCTGCTACGACATTTGCACATTTAGACGCTACTACTGTACTATCAAGAGGATTAGCTGCCAAAGGGATCTATCCAGCAGTGGATCCATTAGATTCAACATCAACCATGCTCCAACCTCGGATCGTTGGCGAAGAACATTATGAAATTGCGCAAAGAGTTAAGGAAACCTTACAACGTTACAAAGAACTTCAGGACATTATAGCTATCCTTGGGTTGGATGAATTATCCGAAGAAGACCGGTTAACCGTAGCAAGAGCGCGAAAAATTGAGCGTTTCTTATCACAACCGTTTTTCGTAGCAGAAGTATTTACAGGCTCTCCAGGAAAATATGTTGGTCTAGCAGAAACAATTAGAGGATTTCAATTGATTCTTTCCGGAGAATTAGATGGTCTTCCTGAGCAGGCCTTTTATTTGGTAGGTAACATCGACGAAGCTACCGCGAAAGCTATGAACTTAGAAATGGAGAGCAAATTGAAGAAATGACCTTAAATCTTTGTGTACTGACTCCTAATCGAATTGTTTGGAATTCAGAAGTAAAAGAAATCATTTTATCTACTAATAGTGGTCAAATCGGCGTATTACCAAACCACGCCCCTATTGCCACAGCTGTAGATATAGGGATTTTGAGAATACGCCTTAACGACCAATGGTTAACAATGGCTCTGATGGGCGGTTTTGCTAGAATAGGCAATAATGAAATCACTGTTTTAGTAAATGATGCTGAGAAGGGTAGTGACATTGATCCACAAGAAGCTCAGCAAACTCTT